ATAACCCCAAAAGAACTAGATTCCGTAAACAACATAGAGGAAGAATGAAGGGAAGATCTTATCGAGGTAATCATATTTGTTTCGGTAAATATGCTCTTCAGGCACTTGAACCTGCTTGGATGACATCTAGACAAATCGAAGCAGGTCGACGAGCAATGACACGAAATGCACGCCGTGGTGGAAAACTATGGGTCCGTATATTTCCAGACAAACCAGTTACAGTAAGACCTGCTGAAACACGTATGGGTTCGGGGAAAGGATCCCCTGAATATTGGGTAGCTGTTGTTAAACCGGGGCGAATACTATATGAAATGGGTGGAGTAACCGAAAATAGAGCCAGAAGGGCTATTTTACTAGCAGCATCCAAAATGCCTATACGAACTCAATTTATTATTTCGGGATAAAAATGTGGAACCGACAGAAATGAGTCTTGGGGATGAAACAAAACCGCAGGTTTCTTTTTTTGGACAAACAATATTTCTTTTATTTTCTTTATCCTTTGCGTTGGAAGAATAGACTCAAAAATTGATATGATTCAACATCAGACCCATTTAAATGTAGCGGATAACAGCGGGGCTCGAGAATTGATGTGTATTCGAATCATAGGAGCTAGTAATCGTCGCTATGCTTATATTGGTGACGTTATTGTTGCTGTGATCAAAGAAGCAGTCCCAAAAATGCGCCTAGAAAAATCAGAAGTAGTCAGAGCTGTAATTGTCCGTACCTGTAAAGAACTTAAACGCGACAACGGTATGATAATACGATATGATGACAATGCTGCAGTTGTGATTGATCAAAAAGGAAATCCAAAAGGAAGTCGAATTATTGGTGCAATCCCCGAGGAATTGAAAGAATTCAATTTTACTAAAATAGTTTCATTAGCTCCCGAAGTATTATAAAAAAAAATGAGATCGTGATATCTTTGGGGTATTTGAAAGAAATAGATTAAGAACTAGATTAATTCGTAGATTGTGTCTCACGCATATACCTTGAAAAATTCATATTCATAAACCAATAAAAAAAAGAAAAACATGTTAATTATATCAAGCACCAATAATTTTAGTTCATGATGGGTACAGACACTATTGCTGAGATAATAACCTCTATACGAAATGCTGATATGGCTAGAAAAAGAGTTGTTCGCATAGCATCTACTAATATTACCGAAAATATTGTTAAAATACTTTTCCGAGAAGGTTTTATTGAAAACGTCAGAAAACATCGAGAAAAAAACAAATACTTTTGGGTTGTAACCCTGCGACATAGAAGGAATAGGAAAAGACCCTATAGAAATTTTTTAAATTTAAAACGGATCAGTCGACCCAGTCTACGAATCTATTCTTACTCTCAAGAAATTCCTAGAATTTTAGGTGGGACGGGGATTGTAATTCTTTCTACTTCTCGAGGTATAATGACAGACCGGGAGGCTCGACTAGAAGGGATTGGCGGAGAAATTTTGTGTTATATATGGTAATAATTTTAATATAGGGAGGTAATTTAATATATGGGAAATGATCTTTTGACTATATGGGATACCTTATGGGCTACCGTAATCTTTTTATTCTATGGGATCAAAAACCTCTTCCAGAAAGAGGATGAGTTGTCTAATCTCGTTTCTCCTGCATTAGTTGATACTTCAAGGGGGTCTGGAATGACAGAACAAAAATGGATTCACGAAGGTTTAATTACTGAATCGCTTTCCAATGGGATGTTCCGGGTTCAGTTAGATAATGAAGATCTGGTTCTAGGTTATGTTTCAGGAAAGATGCGGCGTAATTTTATACAGATACTGCCAGGAGATAAAGTCAAAATTGAACTAAGTGGTTATGATTCAACCAGAGGACGTATAATTTTTCGACTCGACAACGAAAACGAAAAGAAAAAGAAGGATTCGAAAAAGAAAAAGAAGGATTCGAAAGATCAAAAATCGACTGATGGGGATACTGGGGATTCGAAAGATCAAAAATCGACTGATGGGGATACTGGGGATTCGAAAGATCAAAAATCGACTGATGGGGATACTGGGGATTCGAAAGATCAAAAATCGACTGATGGGGATACTGGGGATTCGAAAGATTAGCTGGTTTTTATTCAATACGATTCGAGATGCAAAATTTCAAGAAACTTATTTTCTACCAAGAAGTAGATTCAGAATTAAGATAAGGAATGACAAATATGAAAATAAGAGCTTCCGTTCGTAAAATTTGTCAAAAATGTCGACTAATCCGTAGGCGGGGGCGCCTTAGAATAATTTGTTCCAACCCGAGACATAAACAAAGACAAGTATAATCAGACACGCTAAAGGGCTCAATGTACAAATAAGGAATCTGTTTTGACATGAAATGGATATATCCATATATTTCTGACTCATATTTATGAGATGATACAATATGGCAAAAGCTATACCGAGAACTGGTTCACGTAGGAATGTACGTATTGGTTCACGCAGGAATGTACGTATTGGTTCACGCAGGAGTGTACGTGTTGGTTTACGCGGGAA